AAAAAAAGAGAGGAAAAAATACTTAATAATGAATTGCCTGATAAAAAGGGTTACCTTGATAGGGTAAATTATGTAGTATTCTACATTCATTAATTGATTTTATTGTTTTTTTTATAATGATTTTATACCTAATAGAATTAAACTATTTCTAAAAGTTTCAAAAACTTTTGTGCATCGTACACTAAAATATAAAAAGATAAGCTAATTAAGCTACTGGGTTCATACCCCATTTATAAAGGTTATAATCCTTTTCTTTTTAATTTTTAATAATTCTTCAAAAATTTTATTTATTACAATTATAATTATTGGAACATTAATTACAGTAACTTCTAATTCTTGGTTAGGAGCTTGAATAGGTTTAGAAATTAATTTGTTATCTTTTATCCCCCTAATAAGAGATAATAATAATTTAACATCTACTGAAGCTTCTTTAAAATATTTTTTAACCCAAGCATTAGCTTCAACTGTTTTATTATTTGCTATTATTTTATTGATATTAAAAAATAATTTAAATAATGAAATTAATGAATCATTTACATCAATAATTATATTATCAGCTTTATTAATAAAAAGAGGGGCCGCTCCTTTCCATTTTTGATTTCCTAATATAATGGATGGATTAACTTGAATAAACTCTTTAATATTAATAACTTGACAAAAAATTGCTCCTTTAATATTAATTTCTTATTTAAATATAAAAAATTTATTATTAATTAGAGTAATTTTATCTGTTATTGTTGGAGCTATTGGAGGATTAAATCAAACTTCATTACGAAAATTAATAGCATTTTCTTCAATTAATCATTTAGGTTGAATATTAAGTAGTTTAATAATTAATAAATCAACTTGAATAATTTATTTTTCTTTTTATTCTTTTTTATCATTTGTATTAATTTTTATATTTAATTTATTAAAATTATTTCATTTTAATCAATTATTTTCTAGATTTTTTAATAGAAAAATTTTAAAATTTACTTTATTTATAAATTTTTTATCTTTAGGTGGATTACCACCATTTTTAGGATTTCTTCCTAAATGAATTGTTATTCAAGAATTAACTTTTTGTAATCAATATACTTTATTAATAATTATATTAATAAGAACATTAATTACATTATTTTTTTATTTACGAATTTGTTATTCAGCTTTTATATTAAATTATTATGAAAATAACTGAATTATAAATTTCCAATTTAATAATTTTTCAATAAATTTATTTTTAATTTTATCTTTTTTTTCTATTTTTGGATTATTTATAATTTCATTATTCTTTTTTATAATATAAGGCTTTAAGTTAAATAAACTAATAGCCTTCAAAGCTGTAAATAAAGAAATTCCTTTAAGCCTTAGTAAAATATTACTCCTTCAAAATTGCAGTTTGATATCATTATTGACTATAAGACCAATGATTAAGAAGAATATATTCTTATAAATAGATTTACAATCTATCGCCTAAACTTCAGCCACTTAATCGCGACAATGGTTATTTTCAACAAATCATAAGGATATTGGAACACTTTATTTTATTTTTGGAGCTTGAGCTGGAATAGTAGGAACATCTTTAAGAATTTTAATTCGAGCTGAACTTGGTCATCCAGGAGCATTAATTGGAGATGATCAAATTTATAATGTAATTGTTACAGCTCATGCTTTTATTATAATTTTTTTTATAGTAATACCTATTATAATTGGAGGATTTGGAAACTGATTAGTTCCTTTAATATTAGGAGCTCCTGATATAGCTTTTCCTCGAATAAATAATATAAGTTTTTGATTACTACCACCTGCTTTATCTTTATTATTAGTAAGCAGTATAGTAGAAAACGGAGCTGGTACAGGTTGAACAGTATATCCACCATTATCATCAGGAATTGCTCATGGTGGAGCTTCAGTTGATTTAGCTATTTTTTCTTTACATTTAGCTGGAATTTCTTCAATTTTAGGAGCAGTAAATTTTATTACAACAGTAATTAATATACGATCTACAGGAATTACTCTTGATCGAATACCTTTATTTGTATGATCTGTAGTAATTACTGCATTATTATTATTATTATCTTTACCAGTTTTAGCAGGAGCTATTACTATACTTTTAACTGATCGAAATTTAAATACTTCTTTTTTCGATCCAGCTGGAGGAGGAGATCCTATTCTTTATCAACATTTATTTTGATTTTTTGGTCATCCTGAAGTTTATATTTTAATTTTACCAGGATTTGGAATAATTTCCCATATTATTAGTCAAGAATCAGGTAAAAAGGAAACTTTTGGATCATTAGGAATGATTTATGCTATATTAGCAATTGGTTTATTAGGATTTATTGTTTGAGCTCATCATATATTTACTGTTGGAATAGATGTAGATACTCGAGCTTATTTTACATCAGCTACTATAATTATTGCTGTTCCAACTGGAATTAAAATTTTCAGATGATTAGCAACATTACATGGAACTCAATTATCTTATTCTCCTGCAATTCTTTGAGCTTTAGGATTTGTATTTTTATTTACTGTTGGAGGATTAACAGGAGTAGTTTTAGCTAATTCTTCTGTTGATATTATTTTACATGATACATACTATGTAGTTGCTCATTTTCATTATGTTTTATCAATAGGAGCTGTATTTGCTATTATAGCTGGATTTATTCATTGATATCCATTATTTACAGGATTAACATTAAATGTAAAATGATTAAAAAGTCAATTTATTATTATATTTATTGGAGTAAATTTAACTTTTTTCCCTCAACATTTTTTAGGATTAGCTGGAATACCTCGACGATATTCAGATTATCCTGATGCATATACTACATGAAATATTATTTCTACAATTGGATCTTCAATTTCACTTTTAGGAATTTTATTTTTTTTCTTTATTATTTGAGAAAGCTTAGTATCACAACGACAAGTTATTTATCCTATTCAATTAAATTCTTCTATTGAATGATACCAAAATACTCCTCCTGCTGAACATAGTTATTCTGAATTACCATTATTAACTAATTAATTTCTAATATGGCAGATTAGTGCAATGGATTTAAGCTCCATATATAAAGTATTTTACTTTTATTAGAAACTAATGTCTACATGAGCTAATTTAGGTTTACAAGATAGAGCTTCTCCTTTAATAGAACAATTAATTTTTTTTCATGATCATGCATTATTAATTTTAGTAATAATTACTGTTTTAGTTGGATATTTAATATTTATATTATTTTTTAATTCATATATTAATCGATTTTTATTACATGGACAATTAATTGAAATAATTTGAACTATTTTACCTGCTATTATTTTATTATTTATTGCACTTCCTTCTTTACGACTTTTATACCTTTTAGATGAAATTAATGAACCTTCTGTTACTTTAAAAAGTATTGGTCATCAATGATATTGAAGTTATGAATATTCAGATTTTAATAATATTGAATTTGATTCTTATATAATTCCTACAAATGAATTAACAAATGACGGATTTCGTTTATTAGATGTTGATAATCGAGTAATTTTACCTATAAATTCTCAAATTCGAATTTTAGTAACAGCTGCTGATGTAATTCACTCATGAACTATTCCTGCTTTAGGAGTAAAGGTTGATGGAACTCCTGGTCGATTAAATCAAACTAATTTTTTTATTAACCGACCAGGACTTTTTTATGGACAATGTTCAGAAATTTGTGGAGCAAATCATAGTTTTATACCTATTGTGATTGAAAGTGTTCCTGTAAATTATTTTATTAAATGAATTTCTAATAATATAAATTCTTCATTAGATGACTGAAAGCAAGTACTGGTCTCTTAAACCATTCAATAGTAAATTAGCAATTACTTCTAATGAAAAAAAAATTAGTTAAATATATAACATTAGTATGTCAAACTAAAATTATTAAAATTTTTAATATTTTTTAATTCCACAAATAGCCCCTATTAATTGATTATTTTTATTTATTATTTTTTCTATTACATTTATTTTATTTTGTTCTATTAATTATTACTCTTATCTACCTTCATCACCTAAATCTAATAAATTGAAAAATATTAATTTAAATTCAATAAATTGAAAATGATAACAAATCTATTTTCTGTATTTGATCCTTCAGCAATTTTTGGTTTATCATTAAATTGATTAAGAACATTTTTAGGACTTTTAATAATTCCTTCAATTTATTGATTAATACCTTCTCGTTATAATATTTTTTGAAATACTATTATTTTAAATTTACACAAAGAATTTAAAACATTATTAGGACCTTCAGGTCATAACGGATCTACTTTTATTTTTATTTCTTTATTTACATTAATTTTATTTAATAATTTTATAGGATTATTTCCTTATATTTTTACCTCAACAAGTCATTTAACATTAACATTATCTCTTGCATTACCATTATGATTATGTTTTATAATTTATGGATGAATTAATCATACTCAACATATATTTGCTCATTTAGTTCCTCAAGGAACCCCAGCTATTTTAATACCTTTTATAGTATGTATTGAAACTATTAGAAATGTAATTCGTCCTGGAACATTAGCAGTACGTTTAACAGCCAATATAATTGCTGGACATCTCCTTTTAACTTTATTAGGTAATACTGGACCTTCAATATCAACATTATTAGTAACATTTTTATTAATTATTCAAATTGCTTTATTAATATTAGAATCAGCTGTAGCAATAATTCAATCTTATGTATTTGCTGTTTTAAGTACTTTATATTCTAGAGAAGTAAATTAATTATAATGTCTACACACTCAAATCACCCATTTCATTTAGTTGATTATAGTCCCTGACCATTAACAGGAGCTATTGGAGCAATAACTACAGTATCAGGTATAGTAAAATGATTTCATCAATATGATATTTCATTATTTTTTTTAGGTAATATTATTACAATTTTAACTGTTTACCAATGATGACGAGATGTATCTCGTGAAGGAACTTATCAAGGATTACATACTTATGCAGTAACAATTGGATTACGATGAGGGATGATTTTATTTATTTTATCTGAAGTTTTATTTTTTGTTAGTTTTTTTTGAGCATTTTTTCACAGAAGATTATCTCCAGCTATTGAATTAGGAGCTTCTTGACCTCCTATAGGAATTATTTCATTTAATCCTTTCCAAATTCCTTTATTAAATACAGCAATTTTATTAGCATCAGGAGTAACAGTTACATGAGCTCATCACAGATTAATAGAAAATAATCATTCACAAACTACACAAGGATTATTTTTTACTGTTCTATTAGGAATTTATTTTACAATTTTACAAGCTTATGAATATATTGAAGCTCCATTTACAATTGCTGATTCAGTTTATGGATCAACCTTTTTCATAGCAACAGGATTTCATGGAATTCATGTTTTAATTGGAACTACATTTTTATTAATTTGTTTATTACGTCATTTAAATAATCATTTTTCTAAAAATCATCATTTCGGATTTGAAGCAGCAGCTTGATATTGACATTTTGTTGATGTAGTTTGATTATTTCTTTATATTACAATTTACTGATGAGGAGGATAATTAATTTATTATATCTATATAGTATAAAAGTATATTTGACTTCCAATCATAAGGTCTATTAATAATAGTATAGATAATTTTTTCAATTATTTTCATTGGTTCTATAATTTTTTTTATTGCTTTAATTGTAATAATTTTAGCTTCAATTCTTTCAAAAAAAACTTTAGTAGATCGAGAAAAAAGATCTCCTTTTGAATGTGGATTCGATCCAAAATCTTCATCACGATTACCTTTTTCTTTGCGATTTTTTTTAATCACTATTATTTTTTTAATTTTTGATGTAGAAATTGCTTTAATTTTACCTATAATTATTATTTTAAAATTCTCTAATTTATTAATTTGAAGAATTACCTCAATTATTTTTATTTTAATTTTATTAATTGGATTATATCATGAATGAAATCAAGGTATATTAAATTGATCAAATTAATTATATATATATATATATATATATATATATATATAGGGTTGTAGTTAATTATAACATTTGATTTGCATTCAAAAAGTATTGATTTTTCAATCTACCTTATAATGAATATGAAGCGATTTATTGCATTTAGTTTCGACCTAATCTTAGGTAATTTTACCCTTATTCTTTAATTGAAGCCAAAAAGAGGCTTATCACTGTTAATGATATAATTGAGTATTTAACTCCAATTAAGGAAGTATGATGATCAAGTAAAAGCTGCTAACTTTTTTCTTTTAATGGTTAAATTCCATTTATACTTCTATTTATATAGTTTAAATAAAACTTTACATTTTCATTGTAAAAATAAAAATCTTTTTTTTTATAAATTACTAAAAATAATTCACTATATTCAAAGATTATTTAATCTCCATAACATCTTCAATGTCATACTCTAATATATAAGCTATTTGAATATAAAAATAATAAAAAATTAAATAAAATTAATACTCAAAATACAAATAATAATAAATAAATTTTTAAACTATTATTATGTATAAAAAATAAAAATTGAGAATAATCAATTAATTTTTTATATAAATGTTGACCTCCAAAATATTCTGATCAACCTTGATCAAATCTTTTAATTACGATTTGACCATAATTTAATGGATAAAAAATTATTCCATAAGTACTAATATAAGGTATAAATCATATTGAACCTAAAAATCTAGAAATTTTATATAATAAAAAAGATTTATTTAAATTATATAACTTTATTATAGAAATTAAATAACCAAATAAACCTCCAAAAATACAAACAAATAAAGTTAATAATTTTATATAAATTGGTAAACAAATTATATAAGGATAAGGAAAAATTAATCAATTTAATATTCTACCTCCAATAATTCTTATAATTAATAAACCGATTATTCCACGTAATATAATTCAACCTTCATCATTTAATATATTTAATCTTCTACAATTTAAATCTCCTGTTATTGAATAATAAACTAAACGAAATGAATATCTTACTGTTAATCCAGTAGAAAAAAAAAATAAAAAAAATGTAAATAAATTAATATTTCTAATTAATACTATTTCTAAAATTATATCCTTAGAATAAAACCCTGCTAAAAATGGTATACCACATAATGCTAAATTAGAAACATTAAAACATATAGAAGTAAAAGGTATATGAATTCTTAATCCACCTATTAATCGAATATCTTGATTATTATTTGAATTATGAATAATTGCTCCTGCACATATAAATAATAATGCTTTAAATAAAGCATGAGTTAATAAATGAAATATAGCTAATTTATAAAAACCTATAGATAAAATTCTCATTATTAAACCTAATTGACTTAAAGTAGATAAAGCAATAATTTTTTTTAAATCAAATTCAAAATTAGCTCCTATACCTGATATAAATATTGTTAAACCAGATAATAATAATAATAATTGTCCTAATCATGAATTTCTTAATAAAATATTAAATCGAATTAATAAATAAACTCCAGCAGTAACTAAAGTTGATGAATGAACTAAAGCTGAAACAGGAGTAGGTGCAGCTATTGCAGCAGGTAATCAAGAAGAAAAAGGAATTTGAGCACTTTTAGTTATTGCAGCTAATATTACTAATCTACCAATAATTATTATTTCAAATTCATTTTGTATAACTTCTAAATAAAAAATATAATTTCATCTACCATAATTTAATATTCAAGCAATTGCTAATAATAAAGCTACATCACCAATTCGATTAGATAATGCTGTTAATATTCCGGCATTATAAGATTTTACATTTTGATAATAAATTACTAAACAATAAGAAACTAATCCTAATCCATCTCATCCTAATAAAATTCTAATTAAATTAGGACTAATAATTAATAATATTATTGATAAAACAAATATTAAAACTAATATAATAAAACGATTAATATTTTCATCTCCTTGTATATATTCTTTTCTATAAAAAATAACTAAAGAAGCAATTATTAATACAAAAGATATAAAAAGTAAACTTATTCAATCAAATAAAAAAGTTATTACAATTCTTATTGAATTTAAAGAAACTACTTCTCATTCAATAAAATAAACTAAATTATTTAATAAAAAATTTAAACTAAAAAAAAAACATGTTAATCTAATAGAAATTAAACTTAAAAATCTAATTCTACAAATTGATAAATATTTCACGATCTAAAATGAATAACTCATATCACTAACATCACAAATTAGTATTTTTTTTAAACTATTTAAATATAATCATAATATACATATATCACTTTTTAAAATTAATAAATTTAAAGGTAATCAATGTAATAATAATAATAAATATTCACGAATTTTACCATTTCTAAAAGAATAAATTCCAGAAAAAAATTTTCCATGTTGACTAAAAGAATATAAATATAATGAATAAGCAGCTCTAAAAAAAGATAAAAAAGATAATATAATTATAGAAACTCATGATCAAGAAACAATTCTATTTAATAATGAAATTTCTCCTAATAAATTTAAAGTAACAGGAGCAGCTATATTAGCTGAACTTAATAAGAATCATCATAATGCTATAACAGGTATAAAATTTAATAATCCCTTATTAATTAATAATCTCCGTCTTCCTAATCGTTCATAAGAAATATTAGCTAAACAAAATAATCCTGAAGAACATAACCCATGACCAATTATTAAAGTATAAGAACCTCTTAATCCTCAATAACTTATAACTAATAATCCAGCTAACACAATTCCTATATGAGCTACAGAAGAATAAGCAATTAATGCTTTTAAATCAGTTTGACGTAAACATACAAATCTAACTAAAACTCCTCCAATTAATCTAATTCTAATTCAAATAAATCTATATTTTAAATTTATTAATTGAAAAATTATTAAAACTCGTAATAATCCATAACCCCCTAATTTTAATATAATTCCAGCTAAAATTATTGAACCTGACACAGGAGCTTCTACATGAGCTTTAGGTAATCATAAATGAACTAAAAATATAGGTATTTTTACTAAAAATGCACATAATATACAAAAATATAATAAATCATAATTAAATATAAAATTATTTATTAAATAAAAATTTATTGTTCCCATCTTATTTATTAAATAAAAAATTCCAATTAATATTGGTAAAGAAACTAATAATGTATAAAATAATAAATAAATTCCAGCTTGTAAACGTTCAGGTTGATAACCTCATCCTAAAATTAAAAATAAAGTAGGAATTAAACTTCTTTCAAAAAATAAATAAAATATAAATAAATTTATACTTCTAAATGTTAAAATTAATAATAATAATAATATAATTACATTTAATAAAAATAAATTTTTATAATTACTATATTTATTAATTCTTTCTCTTGCTAAAATTATTAAAGAACAAATTCATAATCTTAATAAAATTAATCCATAAGAAAGTATATCTCTTCCTAAAAAATAAGAAATTTCTGATCAGTAATTTATAAAATTATTTATTATTAAAAAAATAAATCTAATAAATAATAATAAAATTTGTACCATTCAATATATATTATTAATTAAACAAACAGGTATTAAAAAAATTAAAAAAAATACTAATTTTAACATTATATAATTCTAAAAGATTGAAAATAATCATTTCCATGTGTTCGAATTATTGAAACCAAAATTGATAAACCTAATGCACCTTCACATACTCTAAAAGTTAAAAATATTATTCTAAAATAATTTTCATAATTTAATAAATTTAAATAAATAAATAATAAAAAAAATAATATTAAAACAATAAATTCTAATCTTAATAATATTGAAAGTAAATGTTTTCGATTTGATACAAAACAAAATAATCCTAAAATTAATAAAATTATTGGTAAAATTCAATATAAAAATATAATCATTAGTTTTAATAGTTTAATAAAAACATTGGTCTTGTAAATCAAAAATAAGATTATTTCTTTTAAAACTTCAAGAGAAAAGAAATTTCTTTTTCATTAATCCCCAAAATTAATATTTTAAAATAAACTACCTCTTGAATATTCTTCAATTAATTTTATATTCTTTAATACTTATAACATCAATCATTTTTATTAATATAATTCATCCATTAGCTATAGGTTTAACATTATTAATTCAAACAGTATTAATTTGTTTAATTTCAGGATTAATAACAAAAAGATTTTGATATTCTTATATTTTATTTTTAATTTTTTTAGGAGGAATATTAGTTTTATTTATTTATGTAACTTCATTAGCTTCAAATGAAATATTTAATTTATCAATTAAATTAACTTTATTTTCAATTTCAATTATATTTATTTTTATTAGAATTTCTTTTTTTATTGATAAAAATTCTATTTCTTTTTTTTTTATAAATAATGAAATAGAATCAATTTACAATTTAAATTCATATTTTATAGAAAATTCTTTATCATTAAATAAATTATATAATTTTCCAACAAACTTTATTACAATTTTATTAATAAATTATTTATTAATTACTTTAATTGTTGTTGTAAAAATTACTAAATTATTTAAAGGCCCTCTTCGAATAATAAATTAATGAACAAACCATTACGAACTTCTCACCCTTTATTTAAAATTGCAAATAATGCATTAGTAGATTTACCTGCTCCTATTAATATTTCAGCATGATGAAATTTTGGATCATTATTAGGATTATGTTTAATTATTCAAATTTTAACCGGTTTATTTTTAGCTATACATTATACAGCAGATGTAAATTTAGCTTTTTATAGAGTTAATCATATTTGTCGAGATGTAAATTATGGATGATTATTACGAACTTTACACGCTAATGGAGCATCATTTTTTTTTATTTGTATTTATTTACACGTAGGTCGAGGAATATATTATGGTTCTTATTTATTCACTCCTACTTGAATAATTGGAGTAATTATTTTATTTGCAGTAATAGGAACAGCTTTTATAGGATATGTTTTACCATGAGGTCAAATATCTTTTTGAGGAGCAACAGTTATTACAAATTTATTATCAGCAATCCCTTATTTAGGATTAGATTTAGTACAATGAGTATGAGGAGGATTTGCTGTCGACAATGCAACTTTAACACGATTTTTTACTTTTCATTTTATTCTTCCATTTATTGTTTTAGCTTTAGTAATAATTCATTTATTATTTCTTCATCAAACAGGTTCTAATAATCCAATTGGATTAAATTCTAATATTGATAAAATTCCATTTCATCCTTATTTTACATTTAAAGATATTGTAGGATTTATTATTATAATTACTTTATTAATTTCATTAGTTTTAATTAATCCTTACTTACTAGGAGATCCTGATAATTTCATTCCAGCAAATCCATTAGTTACACCAGCTCATATTCAACCTGAATGATATTTTTTATTTGCTTATGCTATTTTACGATCAATTCCTAATAAATTAGGAGGAGTAATTGCTCTTGTATTATCAATTGCAATTTTAATAATTTTACCTTTTTATAATTTAAGAAAATTTCGAGGAATTCAATTTTATCCAATTAATCAAATTTTATTTTGAATTATAGTAGTTACAGTAATTTTATTAACATGAATTGGAGCACGACCAGTAGAAGAACCTTATGTTTTATTAGGTCAAATTTTAACTGTAATTTATTTCTTATACTATATTATTAATCCTTTAATTAATAAATGATGAGATAATTTATTAAATTAGTTAATGAGCTTGAATAAGCATATGTTTTGAAAACATAAGATAGAAATTTTATTTTCTATTAACTTTACTAAAATAAATTATTAAAATAAAGAAAATAATAAAATTTTAAATCCAATAAAAAATAATAAATAATTTAAAGAAAATGATAAAAAACATTTTCAAGCTAAATACATTAATTTATCATAACGAAAACGAGGTAAAGTTCCTCGAACTCAAATAAATACAAAAGAAATAAATATTAACTTTACATAAAACAATAAATTAAATACATCACAACCTAAAAAAATTACACAAAATAATATACTTATAAATAAAATTCTAGAATATTCTGCTAAAAAAATTAATGCAAATCCTCCTCTTCTATATTCTACATTAAATCCTGAAACTAATTCAGATTCTCCTTCAGCAAAATCAAAAGGAGTTCGATTAGTTTCTGCTAAAGAAATAGTTAATCATACTAAAGCTATAGGAAATAAAATTACTAAAAATCATATATAAATTTGATAATAATAAAAATATAAAATATTATATCTTCCAATTAAAAATACAAAAGATAATAAGATTAAAGCTAAACTAACTTCATAAGAAATAGTTTGAGCAACAGCTCGTAAACCCCCTAATAAAGCATAATTTGAATTAGAAGATCAACCAGCAACTATTACAGTATAAACACCTAATCTAGTACAACATAAAAAAAATAAACCTCCTAAATTAAATGAATATAATTTAACAAAAAAAGGTATACATATTCAAACAAATAAAGATAAAAATAACGAAAAAATAGGAGAAATATAATATCTTAAATAATTAGATAATAAAGGATAAGTTTGTTCTTTTGTAAATAATTTAATTGCATCACAAAAAGGTTGAGGAATTCCTATTAAACCAACTTTATTAGGACCTTTCCGAATTTGAATATAACCTAATACTTTACGTTCTAATAATGTTAAAAATGCAACTCTTACTAATACACAAATAATTAGTAATAAACTTCCAATAAAAGACAAAATTAATTCTATATAAAACAAGTACTATTTGTAATATTATTACATAAATAAATTCTAAATTTATTGCACTAATCTGCCAAAATAGTTTTTTAATTAATAATATTCTTATTTAAAATATAATTATTTTAATATTTGGTCCTTTCGTACTAAAATATTATTATTATTTAAAGATAGAAACCAACCTGGCTTACGCCGGTTTGAACTCAGATCATGTAAGAATTTAAAAGTCGAACAGACTTAAAATTTGAACGGCTACACCCAAAATTATATCTTAATCCAACATCGAGGTCGCAATCTTTTTTATCGATAAGAACTCTCCAAAAAAATTACGCTGTTATCCCTAAAGTAACTTAAATTTTTAATCATTATTAATGGATCAATTATTCATAAATTAATGTTTTTAAAATTAAAAGTTTTTTAAATTTTATTATCACCCCAATAAAATACTTTAAATTATTATAATAAAAAAAATCTTTATAATTAAAATAATTAAAATATAAAGATTTATAGGGTCTTCTCGTCTTTTAAAATTATTTTAGCTTTTTGACTAAAAAATAAAATTCTACAAAAATTTTAAATGAAACAGTTAATATCTCGTCCAACCATTCATTCCAGCCTTCAATTAAAAGACTAATGATTATGCTACCTTTGCACAGTTAAAATACTGCGGCCATTTAAAAATTTTCAGTGGGCAGGTTAGACTTTAAATTTAATTCAAAAAGACATGTTTTTGTTAAACAGGCGAACATTATTTTTGCCGAATTCTTTATTTAAACTTTTCATTAAAAATTATTTTTACAATATAATATACTAATTTTATCATTATTACTTAATTTTAATAATTAAAATTAATATTTCAATAAATAATTAAAATTTAATAAATAATTTTATTTATAAAATAAATTATAACATAATTATTAATAATTGCTAATTCTAAACATATATTTATTAAATTTATTTATTATTTTTAAAATTTTATTTTATAGCTTATCCCATAAAATATTAAAATTATAAATTATTTTATTAAAAAAATTTTTAAAATAAATTTATAATTTCTAAATTAAATTTATTTCTTGAAAAACTAGATACCTTTAAAAACGAATAACATTTCATTTCTAATATAATATTTAAAATAATTTTATCACATTAACTTTTATATTATATTAACTCTTTTAAAATCGAGAAAAATATTTTTATATTTTTTATTTAATAAACGCTGATACACAAGGTACAATAAATTAAATTTTCTTTTAAAATAATAATTTTTCAAATTATTTCAATTTTCTTTTACAATACTATTAAACTATTATTAAATTTATTTTTTCTTTAAACAATACTAAAACTTTTTATTATATAATTATTTTTAATACTTTTATAAAAAATATAAATTATTAATAAATATAATCTAATTATCAATTTATATTGATTTGCACAAAAATCTTTTCAATGTAAATGAAATACTTTACTTAATAAGCTTTAAATTGTCATTCTAGATACACTTTCCAGTACATCTACTATGTTACGACTTATCTTACCTTAATAATAAGAGCGACGGGCGATGTGTACATATTTTAGAGCTAAAATCAAATTATTTATCTTTATAATTTTACTTCCAAATCCACCTTCAAAAATTTTTTCATAATTTTATCCGTTTAAATATATTTATTGTAACCCATTATTACTTAAATATAAGCTACACCTTGATCTGATATAAATTTTTTTAAAAATTATTGAATATTATTATTCTTATAAAATATTCTGATAACGACGGTATATAAACTGATTACAAACTTAAGTAAGGTCCATCGTGGATTATCGATTACAAAACAGGTTCCTCTGGAAAGATTAAAATACCGCCAAATTTTTTAAGTTTCAAGAACATAACTATTACTACTTTAATAATTTTATTTACATTTTAAATAATAGGGTATCTAATCCTAGTTTTTTATTAAAATTTTTTAGTTTCAATTATTTTATAAATAAATAATTTAAATTTAAAATTTCACCTAATAAATTTAATTTTATTTAATATATATTATATAATCATTTAACTTTTACTAAAAAAATTTATTTGTATTATTGGTATAACCGCGACTGCTGGCACCAATTTTGTCAATACTTTTTAATATTGCTATTTCTAAATTTCTTTAATTAATAATATTAATTACTGCGAATAAAATATATTTTATTTATTTTTAAAATAAATAAAAATTCACACAAAAATTTACATATAAATCAAATTAATAACAAATTTTTAAGCCAAAATAAAACTTTTATATTTAAATTTAAATTTTAAATAAAATAAATTATAAAATTAAATAATATTATAATAAATATTAAAAATAATTTATTAGTCAAAATTAAATAATATTATAAATAATTTTATTAAATTAAATTTTATAAAATTTTATAAATTTTTTTTTAAATTAAATAATTTAATTTAATCACTAAATCTGATAAATCCCCTAATAATATAAATTCTATTTAAATTTATAAAGAATAATAAATTAAATATTTTTTTATATTACTTAATAATTATAAATTTATTAAATTTTATTTTTTTTTTATTATATATATAATTAATAAATAACAAGATTTAGTAAAAAAAAATAAAATTACATAAAAATATTTTAATAATTTTATTAATATTAACTAAATTATAAAAAAATAAAAATAAAATATTAAAATTAATATTAATAATTTTATAGATAAATAATAAAAATAAAATAAATTTATAAATAAAAAATTTATTAAAATAATAAAAAAAAATTAAAATATTAAATCCAATAATTAATAATAATTATAGATATTTATTAATTATTAAAAAATCATTCTCATTTTTTTTTTTTTTTAAAAAAAAAATTTAAAAATAAAAAGAAAATTTAATAATTAATTTATAAAAAATTTTAAAAAATAATAAAAAAAAAAAATGATATACTTATTCAAGATTAATAGATAATCTATATATATATAAATATTTAATATATTATTATATAGTTAACATTTAAGATAAAAAATTTCGCAATTCAAAAATTTATACATATATATAAATTAACATATATATATAAAGATTTATCTAATATTTATTTAATTTATATAAATAATATAAATATTTAATAAATTATTATATATTTATATATTTATATATAGTTGTATATTATTTTTTAATATATATATATATAGAAAAATTTAATTATATATATATAGTAAAATTAAAAAATTAAAAATTACTAAAATGTATTATTTAAATTAAATAATTCTATTTAAAAATTTTGTAATTTTTTTAAAAAAAAATAATAAATAAAAAAAAAAA